TAATATAATATATAAAAAATATAATATAATTATAAATTATAATATATATATATATATATAAAATATAAAAATATAATATATATATATATAAAATATAATAATAATATAATATAATAATAATATATATACAATACAATAATATATATAATATATAAATAAATATTAAATTATTAAATATTATTTAATTATTTATTTAGAATTAATTATTCTAATTAATAGAATTTATAATAAATAATTAGTCTAAATTAGTATACATAGTATAATTTAGTATGTATTTAGTATTACAATAGAATAAATAGAATAATATTAATATAGTTATAGTATAAGTTATAGTATAGTATAATATACATATACTAAAGCTAAAGTTAAAATAGAAAGAAAAAGAAATAACTAATATGAGGAACCTCCCTTGACAGTAATATACTGTATGTTGTATATGTAAATCCTAGATATGAAAAGAGGCATAATTCATCCAGCAAAGGGAACAGATATAATAGTATATAAAGAAAAATAATAGGTGCACAACAAAAAAAAATACAATAAATTTGGAAAAGAAAATAAGAAAATAAAGTAAAGAACAATGGTCAATGAGATAAAAATCATGAATAAAAAAATTCAGGTTCAAATTGAATATTCATAGATAATAGATAATCTAGACGGTCATTTAGAAAAGATAGGGAAATGAAATACACTGACTCATGATTCTTATTCATCCACTTGTGAAAAAAGGATTGGTTGGCTCGTTGAATTGAAAATTTACTTATTGAATGAGTAAAGGATTAAAATGGATTCCATTGGGTGGTACCAACTCAATCGAATGCTAACTTCCATTTACTTCATTATGGATTATGGAATTAACCGATCAACTTGCTATTGGATACTTATTTTTGATTCAGTATTAAAATAAAAAAAAAATTCGACATATTATTATTATGATTTACGATTATGAGAAGCAATACCACGACTTCTGATCCTGCGGTTTCCACACTTGAAGAACAAAACCTAGGGCGTATCGCTCAAATTATTGGCCCAGTACTGGATGTCATTTTTCCACCGGGCAAGATGCCTAATATTTATAATGCTTTGGTAATTAAGGCTCGAGATACGGCTGGTCAGCAAATTAATGTAACTTGTGAGGTACAACAATTATTAGGAAATAATCGAGTAAGAGCTGTAGCTATGAGCGCTACAGATGGTCTGATGAGAGGAATGAAGGTAATTAACACGGGAGCTCCTCTAAGTGTTCCAGTCGGCGGAGCTACTCTCGGACGAATTTTCAACGTTCTTGGGGAACCTGTTGATAATTTCGGTCCTGTTGATACTCGCACAACATCTCCTATTCATAGATCTGCACCCGCCTTCATACAGTTAGATACGAAATTATCAATCTTTGAAACAGGGATTAAAGTGGTGGATCTTTTAGCCCCCTATCGCCGTGGAGGAAAAATCGGACTATTTGGGGGAGCTGGGGTGGGTAAAACAGTACTCATCATGGAATTGATCAACAACATTGCCAAAGCTCATGGAGGCGTATCCGTATTTGGCGGAGTAGGGGAGCGTACTCGTGAAGGAAATGATCTCTACATGGAAATGAAAGAATCCGGGGTGATTAATGAAAAAAATCTTGGAAAATCCAAAGTAGCTCTAGTCTATGGTCAAATGAATGAACCGCCAGGAGCTCGTATGAGAGTTGGCTTGACTGCCCTAACCATGGCGGAATATTTCCGGGATGTTAATGAGCAAGACGTACTTCTATTCATCGATAATATCTTTCGTTTCGTTCAAGCAGGGTCCGAAGTATCTGCCTTATTAGGTAGAATGCCTTCCGCAGTGGGTTATCAACCTACCCTTAGTACGGAAATGGGTTCTTTGCAAGAAAGAATTACTTCTACCAAAGAAGGATCTATAACATCGATCCAAGCAGTTTATGTACCTGCGGATGATTTGACCGACCCTGCTCCTGCCACGACATTTGCACATTTAGATGCTACTACCGTATTATCAAGAGGATTAGCTGCCAAAGGTATTTATCCAGCAGTAGATCCCTTAGATTCAACGTCAACCATGTTACAACCTCGGATCGTTGGCGAGGAACATTATGAAACTGCTCAAAGAGTTAAGCAAACTTCACAACGTTACAAGGAACTTCAGGACATTATAGCTATCCTTGGGTTGGACGAATTATCCGAAGAAGATCGTTTAACTGTAGCAAGAGCACGAAAGATTGAGCGTTTCTTATCACAACCCTTCTTTGTGGCAGAAGTCTTTACTGGTTCTCCGGGGAAATATGTTGGTCTCGCAGAAACAATTCGGGGATTTCAACTCATCCTTTCCGGAAAATTAGATGGTCTTCCCGAACAGGCCTTTTATTTGGTGGGTAACATCGATGAAGCTACCGCGAAAGCTATTAACTTAGAAAACTTAGAAGAGGAGAGCAAATTGAAGAAATGACCTTAAATCTTTGTGTACTGACTCCTAATCGAATTATTTGGGATTCCGAAGTGAAAGAAATTATTTTATCTACGAATAGTGGCCAAATTGGAGTATTACCAAACCATGCCCCCATTGCCACGGCTGTAGATATAGGTCTTTTGAGAATACGGCTAAACGACCAATGGTTAACAGTGGCTCTTATGGGTGGTTTCGCTAGAATAAGTAATAATGAGATAACTATTTTAGGAAATGATGCAGAATTTAGTACTGACATTGATGCACAAGAAGCTCAACAAACTCTTGAAATAGCTGAAGATAACTTGAGTAGAGCTGAGGGTAAGAGACAAGCAATTGAGTCAAATCTAGCTCTCAGACGAGCTAGGACACGAGTAGAGGCTGTCAATGTGATTTCCCAGTAGTAGTCAATGCATTCAATAAAAATAAAAAGAATCAAAAAAAATAATTAAAATTAAAGGAGTTTCTTATTATACACTACATTTTCATTCCAAAAATTGAACCAAATTGAACACAATGAAGTCTAATCTGATTAATCTTATGATAGAACGAAAAAAAGAGGATGGGTAGAAAAACTTATTAGATACCTGATTCCATGGTATCTAATAAGTTCTACCTACTATTGGATTTGAACCAATGACTCCCGCCGTATGAAAGCAATACTCTAACCACTGGGTTAAGTAGGTTATTTATCACCACAAAAAGGTCTTCATCACTTCGATGGATTCTAGTTAAAATATGCTTTCTAAGCAATATCAATCTTTTACCAGTAAATGGATCAGAGAGTTATCATATGCATATGGGATACCCTTCTTGACAAGAAATTGCCTCTATGTTAAAATAGTTATGATTTATGATAAGGGTTATAGCTCAGTTAGGTAGAGCACCTCGTTTACACGTGCGCCAATGCTTTTCAAGGAAGCCCATTATGCAATGACCATAATTGATCTTTTTGAGAAGTCGATGTCTTATTCCGTAGATTCGAGAGAACAAGAGAAAAATAGCCTGACAAATATTTGGTTCGATCCGATTCAGGTGCGAATTCCACTGCCAAATCAATCAAATAGAACATGCCATTGTAAGGTAAATGTCCAGTCCATTCAATGCCAGGCATAATGAGTATAAGGGTCTCAAAAGAACCTCTTGTCGTCCTATGAGCTTTGAGGTGTATGAAGTCTCATATTTTACTCTTGCAGTGGAGCGATAGAGGCTCCATTTCACTTAGGTTGATCTAGGCCGAAGGCAGACCTAAATCAAGGTCATTTTTCTTTGAAACACTTTGGTATTGCTCCTAGATCAGGATACAAATAATGAATCAGAGCACATGGAACCGTCTCATTATCTTTTTATCTTCCTGTAAAGAAAAAAATGGTGGACTAACTGATCTTTACATCAGTTGATGAAAGAGCCCAATGCAACAAAATGCATGTTGGGTCTTTGAAACAGTTCGAATCATTTCGATAATAATCAGTTTTCTCTGTTTTACCGAGAAGGTCTACGGTTCGAGTCCGTATAGCCCTAATACATTATACATTCCATTTTTGTTTTGTATAGAGATTTTAGTAGTTTTATTTTCAATTTTATTTAATAGTAGGAACAATAAAATAAACACAATAATTCATTTCAACGGACCCAATTGGTATTTGTCAAATCTCGGATCAAATAACCATATTTCTTTATCCATTTTCATGAATGAATTACTTTTTCCTCTTTTATTGCCCATGATCAAAGAGTTATTTATACACTTTTTTGGGGTTTGGTATACCCAAACCCAGTCAATTTATGAAATTAAAATCATGAAAGAATACTGTCTAAAGACTTCAACCTGACCCAAGCAAATCCAATCCTAAGTCGCATGGATCTAGGACCTATTCTTTTCTTGATCTTGAGTATTTGTAGATAATCAGTTTTTGGCTGAACAACAAACCTAATAGATTCTTAGATTCTTTCAATTTTCAATTTGTTTCAAAGATAATGTAGGGCTAATTAATTAGCCCTACATCCATCAAGGCTCCTCCTTCTATATTCTAAGAGTTGAGCGGGTTTGGGAATTTGGTCTGTCGAATTGCTCGATAATGTGTGATTCTTTCTATTAGACTATTAGGAGAAGATTATTAGAGGGATCCTATATTATGCCGAACGTTCATGATTCCATAAAATTAAAAATGAAATATAACTATACTATGTATAGTTATACTAATAAAAATATAGTAATAATATTATCATATTCTATTGATATTGAATTCTTAATGATTATTATTTTCAATTTTATTGAATTTATTTCGAATTTTTTCTTTACTATAAAGAAGATTCTTTTATAGATGCTATAACGAAACTTCGTAAGAAGATATCTCAAAAAATCTTTGAAGTTGAAGATAGAACTGTGTATCAACAGGAGAATCCATGTTTTACTACCAATCACAAGGTTTACCTTCGACACAGTACTAATACTGGATACTGGAAATTCTAATCAAGGATTACTCTATCAATTACCATCTACTTCAGAGATACCTTTTAGATTTGGATTTGAAAAAGATTTCAAGTCCAAAGGGTCAGTATCTTCTTACGAATTAGTTAATCAGGCAGGGTTCCTTTGTGCAGAATAAGAAAGAGCGGGTCAGTCTTTTTATATATGGTTACAATTATTTACGCTCCCAGTGTGCCTATGATGTAGCACCAGACGGATTTTTAGCTAGTGTGTATCACCTTACGAAAATACGTTATGGTATAGATAAACCAGAGGAGGTATGCATAAAAGTATTTGCCCCCAGGAGTAATCCTCGAACCCCGTCCGTTTTCTGGATTTGGAGAAGTACGGATTTTCAGGAACGGGAATCTTATGATATGTTGGGAATTTCTTATGAGAATCATCCTCGCCTTAAACGTATCTTGATGCCTGAAAATTGGATAGGCTGGTTCTTACGTAAAGACTATATTACTCCACTCCCAATTTCTATGAAATACAAGATGCTCTTTGAATGATAAGTACTTATACGACACGACTCCAGATTTCATTTCAATCAAAGAACATTTTTACATTCCCTTCTAGATGAAACAGAGTAACTGGACTTTAATTCATATGAGGGTGGCTAAAAAAAGAGGTTCTCATTGATATTCCCCAATTGGAAAGATATCATATACATTTTGTATGAGCAGAAAGACTAGGATGACTTAAAAGAGTTCTGTACCATGAACTTTGTATCGCGCACATCACTTAGGGGGGGCGCCGGAAATTGAGCAAGAGTGAGAAAAAAATATGAAAAAAAAAGACGGAAGAGACGAAATGCAGAAATGAAAAATGAAAGGAATTGGGGTTGATTTGTACTGTGTCTGAAAAACATCCTTTCTATTCTTATGCTTTCACTCTGAATCTTTTTATCTAATTTTTTTATGAAATTTGAGATATATACGAAAATTTCACATCCTATTTAAAATTGAAATAAGATCAAAGTATGAACAGAGAGGAAAAAAATAAAAATGAAAAGTAAAGTAAAGAATATGTATCCCGATCCGTATCAATGAATTTCATTTGTATGAGGTATTAATATTTATCCGATACATTATTCACGTGTCAGGAACCAGATTTGAACTGGTGACACGAGGATTTTCAGTCCTCTGCTCTACCAACTGAGCTATCCCGACCATTTCCTGTGCATCATCCTAGCGGAGTACTTGTATCTATGTCAATGAAAAGAACGAAAAAAGTCTTAACAAATTGTACCTAGCTCCTCAATTTCTTAGATCTTCAAAACAAAAAGAAGACTTTCTTTGTATTGTAAATGTAAGGATAATGATATGGACTGTGAATGACTCAATAACGGGGATTCCTTGAAATATATGTTCATTTGTACAGGTATCGTATCTATACAAATGAAATTGGATTAGAAGAAGAAACGAGGATTTCTATTCGGATCCGTTTGTGAAAGAACAGAGTGAATGAAATGAGAAAGATATTGAATTTTGGTTGAACTGAACCATTGATGAAAAAAAAAGAAGATAAAGAAATAAGAGGAGGTAAAATGGGCTTTTCTTGGGGATAGAGGGACTTGAACCCTCACGATTTTCAAAGTCGACGGATTTTCCTCTTACTATAAATTTCATTGTTGTCGGTATTGACATGTAAAATGGGACTCTCTCTTTATTCTCGTCCGATTCATTTTCAAAAGATCTATGAAACTCTGGAATTAATCATTTGATCAATGAATATTCGAATTCTATTTCAATTTAAACTTCAATTGGAAAATGGGAATGGATTCAGAATAACTCTTCCTTTTTTCATAGATTTTTTGATCTTTAGAATGATTATTTGATCTCTATCATTCTAATTAATATAGAAAGAATCTAAATATCGAAATAGAGGGTTGTGATTAATCTTCCCTATGTCAGTATATATTAGGTATATAAGCTTATCCTTTACTGTCATTTCTATCATTTGATAGAAGAATTTTTGCTACTAACGTAACGTAGTCAATTTCATTCGTTAGAACAGCTTCCATTGAGTCTCTGCACCTATCCCTTTTTATTCTAATTTTCCATTTTTTATAAAGATTTGGCTCAGGATTGCCCATTTTTAGTTCCAGGGTTTCTCTGAATTTGGAAGTTACCACTTAGCAAGGTTTCCATACCAAGGCTCAATCCAATCAAATCAAGTCCGTAGCGTCTACCAATTTCGCCATATCCCCCTTTGCTTTGATATTTGATATGATACAAGGATCTAATTGTAATTCCATACACCTCTTTCATTGATCTTGGAACTGTTGAATTCATTAGGTAAGGATTCTTGTATCGAAAAAGTGTATGCTGCTATTTTCTTTTTTTGGCCGTCTTCCATTCTATCATTTCATCTCTATTGGATGAACCCTATTTGTTTCAATCCGAAATTATTCTATCATTGATGTATCCGCAATTCAATATAGATAGATATATCCCACATATATCTATGCCTTGACTCCCCCTTCTTTTTTATAGCGGAATTCAAAATAGTAGAACGCTCGATATTCATTTTTTTTTTTTTAACAATTCGTCCTCTTGTGTATAATGATAGAATACAAGTTTCTATCAGTTTTAGTCATGGATTTACATTATTCGAATAGAAATCACAATAGAATATGATTCTATTTCGTTTTTCACTATTTATCTATATTGGATTTTTTGTATTGATTTCATATCCATCTTTATTTCATATTCATCTTCATATTAATCATATCATATTCAAAATAGTAAGAATTGAATTCGAAATTCGATTTTTTTAGATTTTCTATTATTTAATATTTAGAATTATTTTACAAATTTTTAATTAGAAATTCTAATATGATAATTTGATTAATAGGATAATATGAATATGGAATTTAATTTCTATTTATATATCTAGATATAATATCTAGATATAACGAATCTAAAGATTTTTATTTTATATTTTCTAATATAGAATCTAAAATCTATAACTAATAACTATAAATAGAATAAATAAGAATAGAAATAGAGAAGAAATTTAAATAATCAATAAATGAAAAAAAAAAGAAGAATCACCAGGTAATAGCTAAGATCCGAGAGTTTCCTATACACTATTGATCTTATATTCGCCCGCTTAGCTCAGAGGTTAGAGCATCGCATTTGTAATGCGATGGTCATCGGTTCGATTCCGATAGCCGGCTCTTTTTCTTTGCATGATTGAAAATATCTACTCTCGCTTTCTCTAAATGTCGAGTTATTATGTCATGGTAACTTGCAGCTATAGCTATGAATAAAAAAAGTGAACTAGATCTTTACAGAAGAAATTTGAAAAGGTAGCCTTCGCTTGAACTTCACTATATTATATATACAAAAAATAAAAATATTGATAAAATTTATTTCATTCTGCTTTGTAATACTTCAGTAGATTGTGTTTTGCTTTGCTGATCCTTTAGTTCAGTCTGAATTTATTTTATATATTTTATAATCTTTTTTTAGATTTTAATTTTAGATTTCTATAATATTCTAATTAGAATTTGTATTTTTCAAATGAAAGTGAATCAAAAAGGGAGCCTTTATTTATATGTCTCGTTACCGAGGACCTCGTTTCAAAAAAATACGCCGTCTGGGGTCTTTACCGGGACTAACTAGTAAAAGCCCCAGATCCGGAAGTTATCTTCAAACCCAATTGCGCTCGGGAAAAAGATCACAATATCGTATTCGTTTAGAAGAGAAACAGAAATTGCGTTTTCATTATGGTCTGGCAGAGCGACAATTACTTAAATATGTGCATATTGCTGGAAAAGCCAAAGGGTCAACAGGTCAGGTTTTACTACAACTACTCGAGATGCGTTTGGATAACATCCTTTTTCGATTAGGTATGGCTTCGACCATTCCTGGAGCCAGACAATTAGTTAACCATAGACATATTTTAGTTAATGGTCGTATAGTAGATATACCAAGTTATCGTTGCAAACCCCGAGATATTATTACTACGAAGGATAAAGAAAGATCGAAAGCTCTGATTCAAAATTATCTTGTTTCATCCCCCCGCGGGGAATTGCCAAACCATTTGACTATTGATTCCTTACAATATAAAGGATTTGTAAATCAAATCATAGATAATAAATCGATCGGTTTGAAAATAAATGAGTTGTTGGTCGTAGAATATTATTCCCGTCAAACTTGATTCTAACGAAAATAAAAAAAGCAAGGGTCATACAATTTTGACCCCCTTCTCTGAAGTAAATAGAGTACCTTGTCTCATTCACATATCAAAAATGGATCGACAATAAATAGGATTCTTTTTCTTCTTTTCAATATCAATACAATATTTCTATTTGTATTTTACGTATCACAGGCTCTAATTAGGGATAGAGAATCTCTATCAAATATCAAATAAGGACTGTTAAAATAATGATATCAATTATTATTTGATTTGATACGTAACGTTGATAAATGAAAAGAAAAGGAGAGAGAGGGATTCGAACCCTCGGTAAACAAAAGTTCACATAGCAGTTCCAATGCTACGCCTTAAACCACTCAGCCATCCCTCCTACGGAATCTTATTCTTGACCAAAAACCGAATTAAGTAGCGAGCCATTCATCTTAATTGTAGTACAGGTATGACCGCCTGGTGGTTCCATAGGAAGAAAAGTTTTTTTCCAATTTCATATTTATCAACAGCAACTTCTTTCATTAGCTACCCCATGATCTATTCAAACTTCATGAATTGTCCGATTCATTTTTTGATTTCAACTGTATGGCGTGGCACATATACGTTATGCAAACAAAATAAAATTCAAATAATTAAAATATTAAAATAAAGGATGGTTACCTTATTTTTTTATCATGGAATGATTATTCAATTCTTTTTCCTTTTGATAACCAAATCAAAACTTATCGAGTTATCAAAATCAATACATAGGAAACTTGGTTATTAAACTTAGATGAAATAGTAATAGTATACTACTAAATTGGAATGAAATATAATCTGATTCAACTATTTCATTTCATCTTTGTCAAAAGGGAGGACAATTTGTGCTCCACGTTTTTCCAATTAGTCTGTTTTTATGTTATTTTGTACTGTACAATTCCTTTTTTTGTGGGATCGTTTTCCCCGAAGGGGAATGAAAATAATTATAGAATGAATTGATAATTATGCCTAGATCTCGAATAAATGGAAATTTTATTGATAAGACCTCCTCAATTGTAGCCAATATATTATTACGAATAATTCCGACAACTTCAGGAGAAAAAAAGGCATTTACCTATTACGGAGATGGTGCGATTTGATTCTTTTCTTGTTTTTTTACCCCTCAGTTTTACGAGAAAAAGAACGTAGTTAGGAATATAAAAAAACAAATTAGTGAAAGAAACCTACGCTTGGTGAAGGTGAAGTTTCGAGATAGAGCAATTCCTTCTGTCGTGTATCCTCGATTGATGCAGCCTTAGATGCTTCAATTATCGATTTTAGTATTGAGCGAAAGGTTACATCTATAGGTTCTTTATTGGAGGTCAATCCTACTTAATTAGTATCCATAGGTGGCATTGTGGAAAAAGCACTACACCTAGGAATCAACAACACGAAAACTTTGTTATAAATAACCCTTTTCCTTATCGGTATCGGGACTAACAAGAATGGTTGGGAAAACTAAGATCCATCTCATTCGTGCTTTGGGTACCCGTATAACCATCAAAGACCGTTGAAGTGACTAATTCCTGGAAATCGTAAGCGTTGAGTACAAAGAAATTGTTGGAGTTACCATTTTTATCTATCACTAATATGATTGGTGGTAAGAAAAAACCTCTTGTGGGAAGGCTGGTTAGAAATTTCTTGTAAAAATACCAGCTCCTGTCAGTTCATAATGAGAATAGTTAAATTTTGATTACATGAATTATTACCTTTAGTACTATGCACAGAAGGGAGGAGCCGTATGAGATGAAAATCTCACGTACGGTTCTGTAACGGAGATTCTTTTACAAGAATGAACGACCGTAACGGATGTCGGCTCAATCCGAAGGAAATTATGCAGAAGCTTTACAGAATTATTATGAAGCTACGCGACCAGAAATTGATCCCTATGATAGAAGTTATATACTCTATAACATAGGTCTTATACACACAAGCAACGGAGAGCATACAAAAGCTTTGGAATATTATTTCCGGGCACTAGAACGAAATCCATTTTTACCACAAGCTTTTAATAATATGGCCGTGATCTGTCATTACGTGCGACTATCTTCACTATAGAAAGAAGGAAAAAGAGATCAAATCGTCTAGTAAATACTAGAAAAAAAAGGCTTTCTACATATGCATCGTCCAAAGTAACGATTTTTATCAGCTGTAGCAAGGAAAGATACTTCGCGAGAACCAAAAAAATCGGAAGAAATAGGTATGGCCTATATACTATACTCTATGGATAAAGAGTCGAATTGATAGAGAAAGCACCGTAAAGATCAATTAGTAAGCTATTATTTGGTCAATACATTTCAGAACTGCTTACTTATGTCATGATATGGAATAAAAAAAGTTAGAAATCAACTTATGTAATAGAGTCGATCTACTAAAGTATTGAGCAGCGGTGTAGCATCAGATCCCAAAGATTGTAAGTTCTTTTTTCTTAATGGGATAAAGTCTTTTTCAAAGATTCTATAAAAAAGATATAAGAATATCATATCCCATATATGAAATATGAAACCGAGATAGTTACCTTTCAGAAAATTCTAACGATATCGGGGGATATCTATGCTTCATTCTTCTGAAGGTGGGAGAAAAGAGAAAACTAATCATTCATCCAAATTAGAATTGGAAACTTATGTATTATGTAATAAACATCTTCTGGTTTATTCAAGATAAAATAGAATAGATTGATGAGCCGTATGAGGTAGGAAACTCTCAAGTACGGTTCTAAGGGAGGGAATTGACTCACCTATTCCGACCGTGGAGAACAGGCCATTCTACAAGGTGATTCTGAAATTGCAGAGGCTTGGTTCGATCAAGCTGCTGAGTATTGGAAACAAGCTATAGCGCTTACTCCAGGGAATTATATTGAAGCGCATAATTGGTTAAAAATAACGAGGCGTTTTGATTTTTAATAAGACCCTTTTTTTTGTATCCAGCAATCAAATTAAATAAATCCTTCCTATGAGAAGGTCCAATCAAGAATTTTCTTATATCCCTTCTTTCTAAAATCATTCGATTTTTTACATTTTGTATGGTATCTCATAAAGATAAATGCTACAGATACCATATAGCATAGAACTAATAAAACTATTTCGATGAATCCTATGAAGTCTAAAATTCAAATAATTCTTAATAATGAAAATAAAATAAATAGAAATAATAAATAAACCAAAGTAAATTCATTTTTTTGTCATCCTGGGAAAGGATTTGGCAAAATAATGGGTCCCTTTGGCACCCTTTTTTTATGTCATAATAGATCCGAACACTTGCCCCGGATCAACTTCAATATCATATCTAGTAAATAACTAAATAAAATGGATGGAAGTAAGATAGGAAAGAAGGGGACTAATGATAAAAAGAAGATCTATCTTTCAAAGGTTCACTAAAAACTTGACTGTTGGCGGGTCTCTTTTTA